CTAAGCATTTTATTCGAACAAATATAGAACCAAAATGGATGGTTTTGTGTCTATTACCAGTTCTTCCTCCTGAGTTGAGACCAATTTATCATATAGATGAGGATAAACTGGTGACCTCGGATATTAATGAAATCTATAGAAGAATTATCTATCGGAATAATACTCTTACAGATCTATTAACAACAAGTATAGCTACGCCAGAAGAATTAATAATATCTCAGGAAAAATTGCTACAAGAAGCCGTGGATGCACTTCTTGATAATGGAATCTGCGGACAACCAATGAGGGATGATCATAACAGAGTTTACAAGTCGCTTTCAGATGTAATTGAAGGCAAAGAAGGAAGAGTTCGCGAGACTCTGCTTGGTAAACGCGTCGATTATTCAGGGCGGTCAGTGATTGTCGTGGGCCCTTCACTTTCATTACATCGATGTGGATTGCCTCGCGAAATAGCAATAGAACTTTTCCAGGCATTTGTAATTCGTGACCTAATTAGAAAACATCTTGCTTCGAACATCGGAGTTGCTAAGAGTCAAATTCGTAAAAAAAAACCGATTGTATGGGAAATACTTCAAGAAATTCTGGATGACCATCCTGTATTGCTGAATAGAGCGCCTACCCTGCATAGATTAGGCATACAGGCATTCCTCCCCATTTTAGTAGAAGGGCGCGCTATTTGTTTACACCCATTAGTTTGTAAGGGCTTCAATGCGGACTTTGACGGGGATCAAATGGCTGTTCATGTGCCTTTATCTTTGGAGGCTCAAGCAGAGGCACGTTTACTTATGTTTTCTCATATGAATCTTTTGTCTCCAACTATTGGAGATCCCATTTCTGCACCAACTCAAGATATGCTTAGTGGACTCTATGTCTTAACGAGTGGAAATCGTCGGGGTATTTGTGTAAATAGGTATAATCCGTGTAATGGTAGAAACTATCAAAATGAAGATAATAACTATAAGTATACAAAAAAAAAAGAACCGTTTTTTTGTAACGCCTATGATGCAATTGGAGCTTTTCGGCAAAAACGAATCAATTTAGGTAGTCCTTTGTGGCTGCGGTGGCGACTAGATCAACGCGTTATTGCTGCAAGAGAAGCTCCCATTGAAATTCACTATGAATCTTTGGGGACCTATTATGAGATTTATGGACACTATCTAATAGTAAGAAGTATAAAAAAAGAAATTCTTTATATATATATTCGAACCACTCTTGGGCATATTTCTCTTTATCGAGAAATAGAAGAGGCCATACAGGGGTTTTGGCAGGGCTGTTGTAATTCTATGCTACCAGCGGGAATTCGAGTCTCGCCGGGTTAACTAGGACTATAAAATTGCGGAATTTCTACGTGAATCAAGATCTAGAAAAGGAAGTTGTCCAATCACTGACTCAAACCCATTGTCAAATTCTACTCAGCGCAATATGGAGGTACTAATGGCAGAACGGCCCACTCAGGTCTTTCACAATAAAGTGATAGACGGAACTGCCATGAAACGACTTATTAGTCGATTTATTGATCACTATGGAATAGGATATACATCACATATCCTGGATCAAGTAAAGACTCTGGGTTTCCGACAAGCTACCGCCGCATCCATTTCATTAGGAATTGATGATCTTTTAACAATACCTTCTAAAAGATGGCTAGTTCAAGACGCTGAACAACAAAGTTTTATTTTGGAAAAACACCATCATTATGGGAATGTACACGCGGTAGAAAAATTACGTCAATCGATCGAGATCTGGTATGCCACAAGTGAATATTTGCGACAAGAAATGAATCCTAATTTTCGGATGACCGATCCTTTTAATCCAGTCCATATAATGTCTTTTTCGGGAGCCAGAGGAAATGCATCTCAGGTACATCAATTAGTAGGTATGAGAGGATTAATGTCGGATCCCCAAGGTCAAATGATTGATTTACCCATTCAAAGCAATTTACGCGAAGGACTCTCTTTAACAGAATATATTATTTCTTGCTACGGAGCCCGTAAAGGAGTTGTGGATACCGCTATCCGAACATCAGATGCAGGATACCTCACGCGCAGACTTGTTGAAGTAGTTCAACACATTGTTGTACGTCGAACAGATTGTGGCACCGTCCGAGGTATTTCTGTAAGTCCTCGAAATGGAATGATGACCGACAGGATTTTTATCCAAACATTAATTGGGCGTGTATTAGCGGATCATATATATATAGGTTCGCGATGCATTGCTACTAGAAATCAAGATATTGGGGTTGGACTTGTTAATAGATTCATAACTTTTAGAGCACAACCAATCTCTATTCGAACCCCCTTTACTTGTAGGAGTACATCTTGGATTTGTCAACTATGCTATGGCCGAAGCCCAGCTCACGACGACCTGGTCGAATTGGGAGAAGCTGTAGGTATTATTGCAGGTCAATCTATTGGAGAACCAGGTACTCAATTAACATTAAGAACTTTTCATACCGGCGGAGTATTCACAGGGGGTACTGCAGAACATGTCCGAGCCCCTTCTAATGGAAAAATAAAATTCAATGAGGATTTGGTTCATCCGACACGTACACGTCATGGACATCCTGCTTTTCTATGTTCTAGAGACTTGTATGTAACTATTGAAAGTGAAGATATTATACACAATGTGTGTATTCCGCCCAAAAGTTTTCTTTTAGTTCAAAACGATCAATATGTAGAATCAGAACAAGTCATTGCTGAGATTCGCGCGAGAACATCCACTTTGAATTTGAAAGAGAAGGTTCGAAAACATATTTATTCTGACTCAGAAGGCGAAATGCACTGGAATACCGATGTGTACCATGCACCTGAATTTACATATGGTAATATTCATCTCTTACCAAAAACAAGTCATTTATGGATATTATTAGGGGAGCCCTGGAGATCCAGTCCAGGCCCCTGTTCGATCCACAAGGATCAAGATCAAATGAACGCTTATTCTCTTTCTGTTAAGCGAAGATATATTTCTAACCCCTCAGTAACTAATAATCAAGTGAGACACAAATTTTTTAGTTCGTATTTTTCTGGTAAAAATCAAAAAGGAGATAGGATTCCTGATTATTCAGAACTTAATCGAATGACATGTACCGGTCGTTGTAATCTCAGAAATCCGGCCGTTCTCGAGGGGAATTCGGATTTATTGGCAAAGAGGCGAAGAAATAGAGTCATCATCCCACTCGAATCGATTCAAGAGGGCGAGAACCAATTAATACCTTCTTCAGGTATCTCAATTGAAATCCCCCGAAATGGTATTCTCCGTAGAAATAGTATTCTTGCTTATTTCGACGATCCTCGATATATAAGAAAGAGCTCGGGACTTACTAAATATGAGACTAGAGAACTGAATTCAATCGTTAATGAAGAGGAGTTGATTGAGTATCGAGGAGTCAAGGTATTTTGGCCAAAATACCAAAAGGAAGTAAATCCGTTTTTTTTTATTCCCGTGGAAGTCCACATTTTGGCCGAATCTTGTTCCATAATGGTACGGCACAATAGTATTATTGGGATAGATACACAAATCACTTTAAATAGAAGAAGTCGGGTAGGTGGATTGGTCCGAGTGAAGAAAAAAGCAGAAAAAATTAAACTAATAATTTTTTCTGGAGATATCCATTTTCCTGGAAAGACAAACAAGGCATTCCGATTGATACCACCAGGAGGGGGAAAACAAAATTCCAAAGAATACAAAAAATTGAAAAATTGGCTCTATATCCAACGAATGAAACTTTCCAGGTATGAAAAAAAATATTTTGTTTTGGTTCAACCTGTAGTCCCATATAAAAAAACGGGTGGTATAAATTTAGGAAGACTTTTCCCACCGGATCTCTTGCAAGAAAGTGATAATCTACAACTTCGAGTTGTCAACTATATCCTTTATTACGACCCAATTCTTGAAATTTGGGACACAAGTATTCAATTAGTTCGGACTTGTTTAGTGTTGAATTGGGACCAAGACAAAAAGATCGAAAAGGCCTGTGCTTCCTTTGTTGAAATAAGGACAAATGGTTTAATTAGAGATTTTCTAAGAATCGACTTAGCGAAGTCACCTATTTTGTATACCGGAAAAAGAAATGATCTGTCGGGTTCAGGATTAATCTCTGAGAATGGATCAGATCGCGCTAATGTCAATCCGTTTTCTTCCATTTATTCCTATTCCAAGGCAAGGATTCAAGAATCCCTTAATCCAAATCAAGGAACTATTCATACGTTATTGAATCGAAATAAGGAATCTCAATCTTTGATAATTTTGTCATCATCCAATTGTTCTCGAACAGGCCCATTCAACGATGTAAAATCTCCCAATGTGATAAAAGAATCAATCAAAGAGGACCCCCTAATTCCAATTAGGAATCCGTTGGGCCCCCTAGGAACAGGCTTTCCAATTTATAATTTTGATTTATTTTCCGATTTAATAACCCATAATCAAATCTTGGTAACTAACTATTTGCAACTTGACAATTTAAAACAGATTTTTCAAATACTTAAATATTATTTACTGGATGAAAAAGGTCAAATTTATAATCCCTATTCGTGCAGTAACATCATTTTGAATCCATTCAATTTGAATTGGTATTTTCTGCATTACAATTGTTGTGAAGAGACATCTACAATCGTTAGTCTTGGGCAGTTTCTTTGTGAAAATGTATGTATAGCCAAAAAAGGACCGCATTTAAAATCGGGTCAAGTTCTAATTCTTCAAGTTGACTCTGTGGTAATACGATCAGCTAAGCCTTATTTGGCTACTCCAGGAGCAACTGTTCATGGACATTATGGGGAAATCCTTTACGAAGGAGATACATTAGTTACATTTATATATGAAAAATCAAGATCTGGTGATATAACGCAAGGTCTTCCAAAAGTGGAACAGGTGTTAGAAGTGCGTTCGATTGATTCAATATCGATGAATCTCGAAAAGAGGATTGAGACTTGGAACAAATGTATAACAAGAATTCTTGGAATTCCTTGGGCATTCCTGATTGGTGCTGAGCTAACTATAGTGCA